GCAAACACGAGGAATCGAAGAATTACAGATGAATGTACAAAAGGAGTTTCATTCTGTAAACCGGAGACTCAACATTGCTATCACAAGAGTTGAAAAACCTTATGGACAACCTAATATTCTTGCAGAATATATAGCTTTACAATTAAAAAATAGAGTTTCGTTTCGAAAAGCAATGAAAAAAGCTATTGAATTAACTGAACAAACGGATACAAAAGGAATTCAAGTGCAAATAGCAGGCCGTATCGACGGAAAAGAAATTGCACGTGTTGAATGGATCAGAGAGGGTAGAGTTCCCCTACAAACAATTCGCGCTAAAATTGATCATTGTTCCTATACAATTCGAACTATTTATGGAGTATTAGGTATAAAAATTTGGATATTTGTAGACGAGGAATAATCAACCTTGTCTTCCCATTCTGTCCAGTGATAAAACAAAAAATGACAAACTCTTTCATTCTTTTTTCGTTAAAAATAAAAAAATGAACAATTCTAATTCTATAAGGTTAAATATAAATTCGATTGATCATTTGGTATAATTGCTATGCTTAGTGTGTGACTCGTTAGTTTTTTCTTTATAGTTTCAAGTTGGGATTAAAAAAAAAACTGACCCCTGCTATAAACTTTGTAATTATATAAAATAAACTAATAACCAACTTATTGCTTCGTATTGTCGAGATCCCAAGAAACAGTCACTATATGAATGAGTGGATCTATCATATGGTTGTAGCAACTGAAATTCTTTCAACAAAAAATAGATCTGATTATGGGTTGTAAAGCAAAAAAAAAAATAAAATAAAGGGATGTGGATAAATGGAAGGATGATAGAAAGAAAGAACAAAAATATCAATGATATATGATTCCAATATGTATGGTCTATGAATCACGTCATAAAAGGCAGTGTGATAAAGCATCAATACTGATAATCAATACTGATAAGATAATTATAAATATAAGAATTTTAAAATGAAATAATTTAAAATAGAATAAAATAATAAAGAGCCTTCAGGTTAATAAAAACTGAGGAAATTGACTTGGGAACGAATTTTGTTGGAAGCTCCATTGCAAAGTTCGGACCTAACCATTAATGGAGAAGCTATGGGAACGACAGAACCTGTGACTGCATAGGCTTCTATTGAAAACGAATCCTAATAATTCATTGGGTGGGATGGCGGAACGGACCAAGAAAAAATTGATTTATTCTGAGAGGTTATGAATTGAACCTTCGAATGAAACAGGAAAGAGTAAATATTCGCCCGCGAAACCTCTATTTATTGGATTACAATCTTTTGTCGTAATTCGATAGAGGTAAAAAAAAATAAGGAAAGGATTCGTTATGTTATAAAAATAAAAAAGAGAAACATTACATTATCTATAAAGATACATAAATGTACACACACGTCTAGCTGTATTGTATATCTTGTATCTACATCTTCCTTCTTATGTAAGAAATTAAATATCAATAAAAGCCATTACTTGGTGTATTATCTATTAATGTGTACCTATTAATGTGTATCTATTAATGTGTATCTATAATATTATTTTATTGAATTTGAATCCTTTCATTCGCGAGGAGCTGGATGAGAAGAAACTCTCATGTCCGGTTCTGCAGTAGAGATGGAATTAAGAAACAACCATCGACTATAACCCCAAAAGAACCAGATTTCGTAAACAGCATAGAGGAAGAATGAAAGGAATATCTTGTCGAGGCAATCATATTTGTTTCGGCAGATACGCTCTTCAGGCACTTGAACCTGCTTGGATTACAGCTAGACAAATAGAAGCAGGGCGAAGAGCAATGACACGATATGTGCGTCGTGGTGGAAAAATATGGGTACGTATATTTCCCGACAAACCTGTTACAGTAAGACCCGCGGAAACACGTATGGGTTCGGGGAAGGGATCCCCTGAATATTGGGTATCCGTTGTTAAACGGGGTCGAATACTTTATGAAATGGGTGGAGTATCAGAAACTGTAGCTAGAGCAGCTATCTCAATAGCTGCGCGCAAAATGCCTATACGAACTCAATTTCTTATTTCAGGATAGAGATGTAGAACTAAAAAAAAAAGGGGTATTGGGGATGAAAAAACAACCGCAGGTTTATTTATTTCTGGACGGACAATATTTCTTTTTTTTCTTTCATACTTTTGCATTGAAATAACAGATTGAAATAAAAATGATATGATTCAACCTCAGACCCTTTTGAATGTAGCGGATAACAGCGGAGCTCGAAAATTGATGTGTATTCGAATCATAGGAGCTGGTAATCACCGATATGCTCATATTGGTGATGTTATTGTTGCTGTAATCAAAGAAGCAGTTCCCAATATGCCTCTAGAAAGATCAGAAGTAATTAGAGCTGTAATTGTACGTACATGTAAAGAACTCAAACGTGAAAACGGTATGATAATACGATATGACGACAATGCTGCAGTTGTCATTGATCAAGAAGGAAATCCAAAAGGAACTCGAGTTTTTGGTGCGATCGCTCGAGAATTGAGACAGTTAAATTTTACTAAAATAGTTTCATTAGCTCCCGAAGTATTATAAATAGTAGTAGATGAGACTATGATATAGTATAGGGTATCTGAAATAGATCAAATAGATCAAATTAGTAGATTGTGTCTCACGTATATACTTTATAATAAAAATAAAACTTTATAATAAAAAAAAAAGGAAACATGTTGATTATATCAAAATTAGGAGGAACCTATAATTCTAGTTCGTCATGGGTAGGGACACTATTGCCGATCTAATAACTTCTATAAGAAATGCTGACACGGATAAAAAAGGAAGGGTTCGAATAGCATCTACAAATATCACCGAAAACATTATTAAAATACTTCTACGAGAAGGTTTTATTGAAAACGTTCGGAAACATCAGGAGAGTAACAAATATTTCTTGGTTTCAACTCTGCGACATAGAAAAACCAGAAAAGGAATATATAAAACTAGAACCATTTTAAAGCGTATCAGCCGGCCCGGCTTACGAATTTATTCCAACTATCAACGAATTCCTAAGATTTTAGGTGGAATGGGAATTGTAATTCTTTCTACTTCTCGAGGTATAATAACAGATCGAGAAGCTCGACTAGAAAGAATTGGAGGAGAAATTTTGTGTTATATATGGTAATCTTCCACCTCTGGTATCCGAATTTGATCTCTAACTTCCTATTTGTAAAATAGAGAGGAAAAGTGAGTTATATAACTATTCCTCCATTAGTTGATACTTCAAGGAGGTTACCTGGAATGAAAGAACAAAAATTGATTCATGAGGGTTTAATTACTGAATCACTTCCCAACGGTATGTTCCGGGTCCGTTTAGATAATGAAGATCTAATTCTAGGATATGTTTCAGGGAGGATCCGCCGCAGTTTTATACGGATACTACCGGGAGATAGAGTAAAAATTGAAGTAAGTCGTTATGATTCAACCAGGGGACGTATAATTTATCGACTTCGCAACAAAGATTCGAATGATTAGGTTATTTTTTTAACCATGGGTATACAATTCGAAGTTCAAAAAAAATTCAAGAGACTTATTCTCTTCCAAGAAGTGGATTCAGAATTAAGGTAAGGAATAAAAAATATGAAAATAAGGGCTTCCGTTCGTAAAATTTGTGAAAAATGTCGACTGATTCGCAGGCGTGGACGAATTATAGTGATTTGTTCCAATCCGAAACATAAACAGAGACAAGGGTAATTCTTCTAAAAAAGAACTTTACTTTCAAAAAAAAAAAATATATATGTAAAAATAAGGTAAAGGATCTGTTTTAACATGAAATGGATATCTCCGTATCTTTTCTTTTTGTATATTTCTGACTCATAAATATGAGATGATAAAATATGACAAAAGCTATACCAAGAATTGGTTCACGTAGGAATGGGCGTATTGGTTCACGTAAGAATGGACGTAGAATACCAAAAGGCGTTATTCATGTTCAAGCGAGTTTCAACAATACCATTATAACTGTTACAGATGTACGAGGTCGGGTAGTTTCTTGGGCCTCCGCCGGTACTTCTGGATTCAAAGGCACAAGAAGAGGAACACCTTATGCTGCTCAAGCCACAGCGGTAAATGCTATTCGTACAGTGGTTGATCAGGGTATGCAACGAGCAGAAGTTATGATAAAGGGTCCTGGTCTCGGAAGAGATGCAGCATTACGAGCCATTCGTAGAAGTGGTATATTATTAAGCTTCGTACGTGATGTAACACCTATGCCACATAATGGATGTCGACCTCCTAAAAAAAGACGTGTGTAGAAATAAGAATTAAACCGATTTCAAGAGAAATAAATGATCAAATAATAATACTAGTATAGTATGGTTCGAGAGGAAGTAGCAGGATCCACTCGAACACTACAGTGGAAGTGTGTTGAATCAAGAGTAGACAGTAAGCGTCTTTATTATGGTCGTTTCATTATGTCACCACTTATGAAAGGTCAAGCTGATACCATCGGTATTGCCATGCGAAGGGCCTTACTTGGAGAAATAGAAGGAACATGTATCACACGTGCAAAATCTAAGAAGGTGCCACATGAATATTCTACGATAGTAGGTATTGAGGAATCAGTACATGAAATCTTACAAAATTTGAAAGAAATTGTATTGAGAAGTAATCTCTATGGAGTTAGAGACGCGTCGATTTGCGTAAGGGGTCCTAGATACGTAACCGCTCAAGATATCATCTTACCACCTTCCGTAGAAATAGTTGACACGACACAACATATAGCTAACCTGACGGAACCAATTGATTTGTGTATTGGATTACAAATCAAGAGAGATCGCGGATATCGTATGGAACCCATAAATGACTCTCAAGATGGAAGTTACCCTATAGATGCTGTATTCATGCCTGTTCGAAATGCGAATCATAGTATTCATTCTTATGGGAATGGGAATGAAAAACAAGAGATACTTTTTCTAGAAATATGGACAAATGGAAGTTTAACTCCTAAGGAAGCACTTTATGAGGCTTCTCGTAATTTGATTGATTTTTTTAT